AGTTTGTTGTTTGTTGTTTGTTGTTTGTTGTTTGTTGTTTGTTGTTTGTTGTNNNNGTTGTTTGTTGTTTGTTGTTTGTTGTTTGTTGTTTGTTGTTTGTTGTTTGTGCAGTTGATGGTGGTGAATGGAGAGTTTACAGTAGTGGAGTTGCTTTAGTAATTTATAGTATTTTTGTGAAAAATTTAACATGATAAATAGTGGAAAAGTTGGTTAAATTGTTAATGTAACTTCAGTGGTAAAACAGAAAAATGGATAGCAAAGGGTAAAGATAGCAAGGGGTAAAAGTTCGAAGGGGTGGATAAGGGTAAGGGCATGGTGTTGTAGGGGGTTGGTGTGAGGTTAGTAGGAAAGTTGATAGTGTATTTGCTAGGTTAGTTGATCTTGGAGAGAGTGAAGTAGTTGAGAGATTATGTCCTGCGAACATGAAACAAATAGCAGCATAATAGGGGTTTGTGGATGTGCCATAACCGAATGCAATAGCAAGTGCATCAGTGCCAAAATGATTCCCGCTACACGCAAACCGTCTCATTGAGTTACTCTTGAAAGCTCGAAAATGGACAGGTATAGCTTGCCCACATCTTACAGATAAGATTCACCCGCCGCACTTGAGATGTCATCTGTGAAGCAGCCTCCAAAAAAAAAAATAACCAGAGGCACTAAAGCAATCCAGATGCCGCGATCACGGGTGAGATGGACACATATATCGAACCAAATGTCTCGTGAAAAGGACCGTAAAGGGAAGAGCCGCGTCATGCTCATGAAGAAACAACCAGAGGCGCAAAAGAGCAAGACTCACCGGTATATCCGATCTATCTATAGGGGCAGTAAATGATCCTGAAGCTGGTAACGTAATTAGGAACCTACGGTGCGTAGCTGTCTCGCGTGAGGAGCACGACTAATAAATAACCCAATACGACAGCTACCGGCACAGCAAGAAATGACAGCAGTTGTGGTCCCGACAACATTGACAGCAGATCCTCGAAATACTTCCTCGTGAGGTTAAGAACTTATGTATAAGCCAAGGACTCTATGGTTTTAGTACTGATAATCGTAAACTAATCAACTAAAGTATTGCAGTTCCCACCCTCGAAAGAGAAATGTAACAGAACAGAAATTACTCCCGATAACTAAGAGCCATGGACTTGGCGTGCCTAGAACTTCATGCTCCAAAAATAGTGTAATGCTAATGAGGTAAGTAAGTGAATGCTAGTGCGACATAAGCCTGATGGCGTGTAAAGTAATTGTGAGAACATCCCCCATGCTTTCGTACATGTGGGGGGGTAGGGGGGGTGCATGATATGTGGAGGTATATGTTCCTATAGTTGAGAAGTGACAACGGCGGCTTTTCAGGCTGCAGGTCTTGGAGGAGAGCCAAGTAGGAATTTTTATGACTTATTTTGTTGTTTTTTTAGGGGTGTGCTTTGTGTTGGGGGGGTTAGCGGTTGCATCTAATCCCTCTCCTTACTATGGGGTAGTTGGTTTGGTAGTTGCTTCTGTTGTGGGGTGTGGGTGGTTGGTGAGTCTTGGCCTCTCTTTTGTGTCGTTGGTGCTATTTATGGTGTACTTGGGGGGAATGTTGGTGGTTTTTGTGTACTCTGTGTCGTTGGCGGCCGATCCCTTTCCTGAGACGTGGGGGGATTGGCGAGTTATGGGGTATGGGGTAGGATTTATTTTGGTGTTGGTTCTGGGGTTGGTTGTGGGAGGGTTTGTGGAGGGGTGGAAGTTGGGGGTGGTGACTGTTGATGGTGGAGGTATGCTCTCTGTTCGGTTAGACTTTAGTGGTGTAGCAATGTTTTACTCTTGGGGGGTGGGGATGTTTTTGGTGGGTGGGTGGGGATTGCTGCTAACATTGTTTGTTGTGTTAGAGCTTGTACGGGGGCTTTCTCGTGGGGCGATTCGGGCGGTTAGGTGAGGTGAGGGTCAGAGAATAGTTTAAGAAAAATACCAGCTTTGGGAGTTGGAGATAGAGGTTTAAGTCCTTTTTTTCTGATTGTTGGGTAAACTCTAAGAAGGGGTATAGTCTTCATTCTTTGGTTTACAAGACCAATGTTTTTATAAACTATTAGAGTATTTTAGTAGTTAAGTATTTTGTTTTCTAGAGCACCGATGAGGGGGAAGAGGATTAGGAGGATGGTGAAGTAGGTGAGGGAGGCTAGTTGGCCAATGATGATGAATGGATGTTCTACTGGTTGGCTTCCTACTCAGGTGAGGATAAATAGGTTGGCTACTAGGGTTCAGAATAGGATTTGTGATAAGGGTCGGAACGTTAGTGTGCGTTGTTTGGATTTATGGAGGAAGGGGGCTAGGAATAGGATTAGTACGGAGGCGGCTAGGGCTAGTACTCCTCCTAGTTTATTGGGGATTGATCGTAGGATGGCATACGCGAATAGGAAGTATCATTCTGGTTTGATGTGGGGTGGTGTTACTAGGGGGTTGGCTGGAGTGAAGTTTTCGGGGTCCCCTAGTAGGTTGGGAGAGAATAGGGCTAGGGTCAGTAGGGGGGTGAATATGATGATGAATCCTAGGAGGTCTTTTGTGGAGAAGTAGGGGTGGAATGGAATTTTGTCACAGTTTGACACGATTCCTAGGGGGTTGTTGGATCCGGATTCGTGGAGGAAGGTGAGGTGGATGAGGGTGAGGCCTGCGATTAGGAAGGGGAGGAGAAAGTGTAGGGCGAAGAATCGGGTTAATGTGGGGTTGTCTACAGAGAATCCCCCTCAGGCTCACTCTACAAGGGTTTGGCCGATGTATGGAATAGCTGAAAAGAGGTTGGTGATGACTGTAGCCCCTCAGAATGATATTTGGCCTCATGGTAGGACATAGCCTACGAAGGCAGTTGCTATGAGGGTTAATAGGAGGATTACCCCTGTGTTTCAGGTTTCTTTGTATAGGTAGGATCCATAGTAGAATCCTCGACCGATATGCAGGTAGATGCAGATGAAGAAGAATGAGGCTCCGTTTGCATGAAGGTTGCGAATTAATCAGCCGTATTGGACGTTTCGGCATGTATGGGCTACTGACGAGAAGGCTAGGGTGGTGTCTGCGGTGTAGTGTATGGCAAGGAGTAGTCCTGTAATGATTTGTGTTCCTAGGCAGATGCCTAGGAGAGATCCAAAGTTTCATCAAGCGGAGATGTTTGGGGGAGTGGGTAGGTCGATTAGAGAGTTGTTGATTATTTTTAGTAGGGGGTGGGATTTGCGTAGGTTGGGGGCCATTGCTTTTTATGTTGGGTTGGATTGGTTATGTTAGTAGTAAGGTGATGAGGATTGATAGGGCGAAGGATCCGAGGTAGGTTTTGATTAGTCCTGAGTGTAGAGTAGTTGAGGTTTTAGTTGCTATGAGTTGTATATCTGCGAGTCCTTCTGGTCCTATTTTTTTATATCAGGATAAGTCGATTAGATGGGAGGCGATTTTTTGTCCATTGTTTAGTAGATTGGTGGAGCTGAGGCGGTGGGTTAGGGGGTTGAAGTAGCCGAGTATTGATGAGAAGTTTGAATAGGGGTTTGGTTTTGGGTGGTTTAGGGTATTGGTGGCATTTAGTAGTTCTAGGGCTAGGATGATGCCGAGGGTTGTGACAATGATGGCGGCGGTTTTTGTTAGGGTTGGTATGGTTATTGGGGGGGTTTTTGTGGGTGGGAGGTAGGATGTGATTAAGAGTCCGGTGAGGATGCTGCCTAGGGCTAGGCGTAGGATAGGGGAGGTGATTGTGGGGTTGTTTTCGTTCATTGCAGGAATTGTGGATGAGCGGGTGAATCCTGTTTGGACGAGTAGGGTTATTCGGAGGCTATAGGTTGCGGTGAATGCTGTGGCGATGAGTGTTAGGAGGAGGGCTCATGTGTTTAGGTAGGATGTGTTTAGGTTTTCGATGATGAGATCTTTTGAATAGAATCCTGCCAGGAAGGGGGTTCCTATTAGTGCGAGATTGCCAATAGTTAAGCAGGAGGTGGTTGTTGGAAGGGTTTTTTGTAGACCTCCTATTTTTCGGATGTCTTGTTCTCCGGCAAGGTTGTGAATGATTGATCCGGAACATAGGAATAGCATGGCTTTGAAGAAAGCATGGGTGGAGATGTGGAGGAAGGCTAGTTGTGGAAGGTTGAGGCCAATGGCAACTATTATTAGTCCGAGTTGGCTTGATGTAGAGAAAGCAATGATTTTTTTGATGTCGTTTTGTGTGAGGGCACAGATGGCGGCGAATAGTGTGGATAGGGCTCCTAGACATAGGCAGATGGTGAGGGCGGTTTGGTTGTTGGTTAGTATTGGGTGGGTGCGGATGAGTAGAAAAATTCCGGCAACTACTATCGTGCTGGAGTGGAGTAGGGCGGAGACGGGGGTTGGACCTTCTATAGCTGCGGGGAGTCATGGGTGGAGGCCGAATTGGGCTGATTTTCCTGTGGCTGCTAGAATGAGCCCTAGTAGGGGCAGGGTGGGGATTTGTGTTGGGGAGGATATCTGGTGGATTTCTCAGGTATTTATGGTTGAGGCAAGTCATGCTATGCTGAGGATAAGGCCGATGTCTCCGATTCGGTTGTAGAGTACGGCTTGGAGGGCGGCGGTGTTAGCTTCTGCTCGTCCATGTCATCAGCCGATTAGGAGGAAGGATATAATTCCTACACCTTCTCAGCCAATGAATAGTAGGAATATGTTGTTGGCGATGGTTAGGGTTAGTATAGCAATCAGGAATGTTAGGAGGTATGAGAAGAATTTGGAGATGTATGGTTCTGAGGCCATATACCATGTTGCAAATTGGAGGATTGATCAGGTTACGAATAGTGCGATGGGGAGGAATATTATGGAGTACTGATCTATTTTGAAGCTTAGGGGGATTTTAAAGTTTATGATGAATTTTCATTCTCAGTGGGAGATGATGCTTTCTGTACCGGAGTAGATGAACAGGGTTGCGGGTACGAGGCTTGTTAGGAAGGCGATTTTAATGGCGTGTGTGGTGGTGGCTGGGGAGTTTTTTAGGTTTTTTGATAGTAGTGGTAGAAGTATTGGGGTTAAGATGATTGTTAGTGTTAAGAGTATGAATGTGTTGAGGAGTAGGGGGGCTTCCATTACTTTTACTTGGATTTGCACCAAGATGAGTGGTTCCTAAGACCAGTGGATTGCTATTATCCTTTAAAAGTTAAGGGGACTGAGGTTTTAGGCTCAGATGCAAGAATTAGCAGTTCTTGTTGGTTTACCTCCCCTCGGCAGGTAAGAAGGGTTTAACTTCTATTTTTAGGATCACAATCTAATGTTTTGGTTGAAACTATACTTGCATGAGGGGGTTGATGCCTAGAGATGAGGTTTGGTTTGAGAATGAGAAGTAGAAGGGGGATGATGTGTAGGGTTATTAGGAGATGTTCTCGTGTGTTGGAGTTTTGGAGGGATGTGATGTGAGAGGGGAGTGGTCCTCGTTGGGTAGTTAGGAGTATGAATAGGGTATATGAGGCGGTTAGGAAGGTTGCTGCTCCGGTTAGGATGATTGTGGTATTGGATCAGTTGAATAGTGCAATTATGATGGTTAGTTCGGCTATTAGGTTAGTTGTTGGTGGGAGGGCTATATTTGTTAGGTTTGCTAGTAGTCATCATGTTGCTATGAGTGGGAGGATGGGTTGTAGGCCTCGGGCTAAGAGGAGAATTCGGCTGTGGGTTCGTTCGTAGTTTGTATTTGCTAGGCAGAAGAGTATAGAGGAGGTGAGACCGTGGGAGATTATGAGGATTATTGCGCCTGCGAATGATCAGTGGGTTTGGATTATACCTGCAGCGATGACTAGGCCTATGTGGCTTACAGAGGAGTAGGCGATGAGTGATTTTAGGTCTGTTTGTCGTAGGCAGATTGAGCTTGTTATTAGTGCTCCTCATAGGCTTAGTGTAAGGAATGGGTAGTGTAGGGGGTTTGAGAGGGGGCCTATTAGGATGGTGAGGCGTATGATGCCGTATCCGCCTAGTTTGAGGAGCAGGGCGGCGAGTAGTATAGATCCTGCGATTGGGGCTTCTACGTGGGCTTTGGGTAGTCATAGGTGAAGGCCATATAGAGGGGCTTTTACTATAAATGCTGTTAGTAATGCTAGGCTGGATAGGATGCTCGTTCAGGAGTTGGTGAGTGTGGGGGGAGTTAGACCTAGTATAGTTAGGTGTAGCGTGCCTGTTTGTGTGTTGAGATGGAGGATTGTTACTAGTAATGGGAGGGAGCTAATGAGTGTGTAGAATAGTAGGTAGATACCAGCACTTAGGCGTTCTGGTTGGTTTCCTCATCGTGTAATTAGGATTAGGGTGGGGATTAGAGTGGCTTCGAATGAGATGTAGAATAGTGTTAGTTCTGTAGTTGAGAAGGCTAGAATAATAAATGGTTGGATTGTGATTAAGGTTGTGATGAAGATTCGTTTTCGGGAAAGTGGTTCGTGCTGTAGGTGGTTTTGGCTTGCAAGGATTATGAGGGGTAAGAGTCAGCATGATAGGACTAGCAAGGGGGATGAGGTTTGGTCGATACCGGTTCATTCTGTGAGGTTTTTGTATGGGTAGTATGTGGGGAGGAGTCATTGGAGGCTTAGGGTGGCGATTATAAGGCTATATGCTGTGGTGTTGGTTCATAGGAATTTTGGGGGGGATAGGAGGGCTGTTGGGAGGAGTATGATTGTTGGAATAATAATTTTTAGCATTGTAGTATGTTTAAGTTGTGTAGGTGGTCTGAGCCGTGGGTTCGTGTGGAAGCTACTAGTATTGCTAGGCCTATAGCGGCTTCGCAGGCAGAGAATGTTAGCATGAGGATGGGTATGAGGGTGGAGGTAGTTGCTTGGTTTTCGGCAGGTCAGATTGATAGGATGATGTATATGGATAATATTATGCTCTCTAGACATAGTAGGGCGGAGATTAGGTGAGTTCGGTGGAAGGCTAGCCCTAAGCTGCTTAGGGTGAATGCTGAGTAGAAGCTTAGGTGTGTGAGGGACATAAAGAAAGTCATAGGGGCAGGCTATGGTCTACTGAGTCGAAATCAGTTGTCTTGGTTAGACTAACTTTCTGTTTATTCTGCTCATTCTAGGCCCCCTTGAGATCATTCGTAGATGAGTCCTAGTGTGAGTAGGAGGATGATTATGGTGGCCCAAGTTAGGGTGGTGGTGGGGGATTGGAGTTGTGTAGCTCAGGGGAGTGGAAGTAGGAGTGCGATTTCTAGGTCGAATAGAAGGAATAGGATGGCTACTAGGAAGAATCGGATTGAGAATGGGAGGCGGGCGGATCCTAGTGGGTCGAATCCGCATTCGTACGGGGATAGTTTTTCTGAGTCTGGGGTGATTTGGGCTAGTCAGAAGTTTAAGGTGGTTAGGATAGTGCTGAGGGCGAGAGATAAGAGAAGTATGAATGTGATTATGTTTATTGCTCTTCTCTGGGGTTCTACCAGATTTTAGAGATTGGAAGTCAATTGTATTTAGTATACTAGAAGAGCAGGATCCTCATCAGTAGATGGTCATGTAGAGGAATAATCAGATAACGTCTACGAAGTGTCAGTATCAGGCTGCTGCTTCAAATCCGAAGTGGTGATTTGATGTGAAGTGGTATTTGATTAGGCGTAGGAGGCAGACTGTTAGGAAGGATGATCCAATGATTACGTGGAGGCCGTGGAATCCTGTTGCAACGAAGAAGGTTGAGCCATATACGCCGTCGGCGATTGAGAAGGGTGCTTCATAGTACTCTATTGCTTGTAGTGCGGTAAAGTAGAATCCCAGTAAGATTGTCAGGGTTAGGGCATGGATGGCGTGTTTTCGATTGCCCTCTGTGATGCTGTGGTGGGCTCATGTTACGGTGACGCCTGAGGCTAGAAGGATGGCTGTGTTTAGTAGGGGTACTTCTATGGGGTTTAGGGGTTGGATTCCTGTTGGGGGTCATTGTCCTCCTAGTTCTGGGGTGGGGACTAGGCTGGAGTGGAAGAATGCTCAGAAGAAGCCGAGGAAGAAGAATGCTTCTGATGTGATGAATAGGATTATTCCATATCGTAGTCCTTTTTGAACTGTTGGGGTGTGGTGACCTTGGAATGTGCTCTCCCGGATGATATCTCGCCATCATTGTAGTATAACTAGGATCAGGGAAAGTAGGCCTAGGTTGAGGAGATGTAGGGAGCTGTGGTGGAATCATATGACTAGTCCAGAGGTTGTAAGGAGGGCGGCGATTGCTCCGAAGATAGGTCAAGGGCTTGGGTCTACTATGTGGTAAGAGTGTGCTTGGTGGGCCATTAGATGTTTTCTTGTAAGTAGAGGCTTAGGAGGAGGACGAAGACGTAAGCTTGGATTATGGCTACTGCTACTTCTAGAATGGTGAGTAGGAGGAGGATTAGCGTGGTTAGGAGGGAGATGGTTGGTATGATTGAGAGTAGGGCGGTGGTGGCTGTGGAGATGAGTTGGATTAATAGGTGGCCTGCTGTGAGGTTTGCTGTGAGACGGACTCCTAGTGCTAGGGGTCGGATGAGTAGGCTGGTGGTTTCGATTATGATTAGGGCTGGGATTAATGGTGTAGGTGTTCCTTCTGGGAGTAGGTGGCCTAGGGAGGCGGAGGGTTGGTTTCGTAGGCCTGTGAGTAGGGTGGCGAGTCAGAGTGGGAAGGCGAGGGCCATGTTTATGGATAGTTGGGTGGTTGGGGTGAATGTATAGGGTAGTAGACCTAGGAGATTGATTATGAGTAGGAGGGTTATGAGAGATGTTAGGATGAGGGCTCATTTATGTCCATTTTTGTTTAGTGGGATTATTAGTTGCTTTGTGATTAGGTGGAGGAATCATGATTGGAGGGTGGATAGGCGGTTGGTGATTCATCGGTTTCCTGGTGTGGGAAGGAGGAGGGCAGGGAATAGCATGGAGAGGAGGATTAGTGGGATTCCTAGTAGATGGGGGCTTATAAATTGATCAAAGAAGCTTAGGTTCATGGTCAGGTTCAGGGGGTGGTTTTGGTGTGGGTTGTGGTTTTGTTTGAGGGGAGGTTAGTGGGGGTGAATGATAGGAGTTTTGGTTGGATGATTAGTGAGAAGGTGAGTCATGACAAGAGTATGATGAAGAACCATGGGTTGGGGTTGAGTTGGGGCATATCATTAGGGAGGTTAGTGGTTCTCTATCTCTAGCTTAAAAGGCTAGTGCTGTTGCATAGCTTCCTAATGATTAGGATGATAGTAGTGAGGATCAGCTCTCGAAGTGGGTGAGGGGGGTGGATTCTACTACGATTGGTATGTAGCTGTGGTTAGCTCCGCAGATTTCTGAGCATTGGCCGTAAAAGACCCCTGGCCGGGTAGCGATAAATGATGTTTGGTTCAGTCGGCCTGGGATGGCGTCAGTTTTTACTCCTAGGGTGGGGATTGCTCAGGAGTGTAGGACGTCTCCTGCTGTGACGATGATGCGGATTGGGGATTCTATGGGGATGACTACACGGTGGTCGACTTCTAGTAGTCGGAAGTGGCCGGGTGATAGTTCTGTGGTGGGGATTATGTATGAGTCGAATGTCAGATCTTTAAAGTCTGTGTACTCGTATGATCAGTATCATTGATGTCCGATGGCTTTTAGGGTAAGGTCGGGTTCGTCAATTTCGTCTATTATATATAGGATCTGTAGGGATGGGAGTGCGAGTAGAATGAGGACGATAGCAGGGAGGATTGTTCAGATGAGTTCTACTTCTTGTGCGTCTACGGTGTTTGAAGATAGTTTTTCTATGAGTATTAGTGTTAGTAGGTAGAGAACTAGGCTGCAGATTGCCAGTGCGACTATTAGGGCATGGTCGTGGAACTCTACTAGTTCTTCTATGATGGGGGATGATGCGTCTTGGAATCCGAGTTGTGAGTGGTTGGCCATGTGAGATGTACGGGGTTTTCACTCGTGATTTAGTCTTGACAAGGCTATGTAATTGGTTTACTAACATCTCATAAGAAAGAAGCATGAGTGGTGTAATGCGGTTGGCTTGAAACCAATGTATGAGGGTTCGATTCCTTCCTTTCTTGGACTTGTACGAAGGCTGGTTCTTCGAATGTGTGGTATGGGGGCGGGCAGCCGTGGATTCATTCAATGTTTGTGGTTGTGAGTTCAGGTTGTAGGACTTTGCGTTTTGATGCGAATGCTTCTCAGATAATAAATATTATCATGATTACGGCGGTTATAGAGATTAGTGAGCCGATGGAGGATAGGGTGTTTCATAGGGTGTAGGCGTCGGGGTAGTCTGAGTATCGTCGTGGTATTCCGGCGAGGCCTAGGAAATGTTGTGGGAAGAAGGTTAGGTTTACTCCTACGAATATAACTCCAAAGTGGGCTTTGGACCATGCTTGGTGGAGGGTGTAGCCTGTGAATAGGGGGAATCAGTGGGTAAATCCGGCTAGGATGGCGAAGACGGCCCCTATTGAGAGAACGTAGTGGAAGTGTGCAACTACGTAGTATGTGTCGTGTAGAGCGATGTCTAGGGAAGAGTTTGCTAGGATGATGCCAGTTAGACCTCCGATGGTAAATAGGAAGATGAAGCCTAGGGCTCATAGTATTGGCGGGTCTCATTTGATAGTCCCTCCGTGTAGTGTTGCCAGTCAGCTGAAGACTTTGATCCCAGTAGGGATCGCGATGATTATGGTAGCGGATGTGAAGTAGGCTCGGGTGTCTACGTCTATTCCTACTGTGAATATGTGGTGGGCTCATACGATGAAGCCTAGGAATCCGATTGAGAGTATAGCTCAGACTATGCCTATGTAGCCGAATGGTTCTTTTTTCCCCGCATAGTATGCTACTACGTGAGAGATGATTCCGAAGCCGGGTAGAATTAGGATGTAGACTTCTGGGTGGCCAAAGAATCAGAATAGGTGTTGGTATAAGATGGGGTCACCTCCTCCGGCTGGGTCGAAGAATGTGGTGTTTAGGTTACGGTCAGTTAAGAGTATAGTGATGCCTGCAGCGAGGACGGGGAGGGAGAGGAGTAGTAGGACGGCGGTAATGAGGACGGATCATACGAATAGGGGTGTTTGGTATTGTGAGAGGGCAGGTGGTTTTATATTGATGGCAGTTGTGATAAAGTTGATTGCACCTAGGATGGAGGAGACCCCTGCTAGGTGGAGGGAGAAGATAGCGAGGTCAACTGATGCTCCTGCGTGGGCTAGATTGCCGGCTAGTGGAGGGTATACGGTTCAGCCTGTTCCTGCTCCTGCTTCAACTGTTGAGGAGGCTAGTAGGAGGAGGAATGATGGGGGAAGAAGTCAAAAGCTTATATTGTTTATTCGTGGGAAGGCTATGTCAGGTGCTCCAATTATAAGTGGGACTAGTCAGTTTCCAAATCCTCCGATCATAATTGGTATAACTATGAAGAAGATTATTACAAAAGCGTGGGCAGTAACGATTACGTTGTAGATTTGATCATCTCCTAGGAGAGTCCCTGGTTGTCCAAGCTCTGCTCGGATAAGTAGGCTGAGGGCAGTTCCTACTATACCAGCTCATGCCCCAAAGATTAAGTATAGGGTGCCAATGTCTTTGTGGTTTGTTGAAAATAATCATCGGTTTATGAAGGTCACAGGTAAGATGGCTGAATGTTAAGGCGTTAGGCTGTAGTCCTTTTTACAGAGGTTTGATTCCTCTTCTTATCGACTCTGTGGTGAAGTTCATGGTGAGTTGCAAGCTCATTGATGCACATTAAAGATGTGCCGGAGTCTTTTTGTAGATGGAAGCCTGTTGGTTTGGGCACCTAGCTGTTAACTAGGAGGTTGTGGGATCAAGGCCCACCTGTCTAGGTAAGGTCCTAGCTTAATTAAAGCATCTGGGTTGCATTCAGGCGATGCAGGTTAGTGTCCTGCGGGTCTTAGCAGAAGCTAAGAGGGTTTAACTCTTATTTAAGGCTTTGAAGGCCTTCGGTTTGGGGGTTATCCTAAGCTTCTAAATAGTGGCAAGGATTATGGGGGAGAGGGGGAGGAGCAGGGTAGAGAGTGTTGTGAGGATGGGAATGAGGGTATTTGTTAGTTTGTAGACATGTCACTGTTTTATGTGGTTTGTGGGGTTGGGAGGAAGTGTAATTGTTGAGTAGTATGCGAGGCGGAGGTAGAAGAATAGGCCTAGAAGGGAGAGGAGTGTGATGATTGTGGCTGTTGAAGTTATTTCTTGTTTGGTAAGTTCTTGAGTGATGAGTCATTTAGGTAAGAATCCTGTTAGAGGTGGGAGTCCGGCTAAGGATAGGAGAGTTAGTATTAAGGCTGCATTTAGTGTTGGGGTTTTTGTTCAGGAAGTTATTATTGTAGATAGTTTAAGAGTTTTTGTTGTGTTTAGGGTGAGGAATACAGTGATGGTTATAAGGCAATATACGTAGAAGGTTAGTAGGGTTAGTTTGGGGTTGTAAATAAGGATGATAGCTATTCATCCGAGGTGAGAGATAGATGAGAAAGCTAGGATTTTTCGAGTTTGTGTTTGGTTAAGCCCTATTCAGCCTCCAAGGGCGGCTGAAGAAACTGCCATGGTGGTAAGGAGGGCTGGGTTTAGTGAGTGGGCTGTTATGAGAAGGATGGTGATTGGGGGGAATTTTATTATTGTTGATAGGAGTATTGCGGTTGTTAATGAGGATCCTTGGAGGACTTCTGGGAATCAGAAGTGGAATGGGACTAGCCCGAGTTTTATTGCAATCGCTGTTGTTAGTAGGGCACATGAGATGGGGTGGCTTAGTTGTGTGATGTCCCATTGTCCGGAGGACCAGGCATTAATTGTGCTTGAGAATAGTAGTAGTGTTGAGGCGGCTGCTTGGACTAGGAAATATTTGATTGCGGCTTCGATGGCTCGTGGGTGGTGGTGTTTTGCGATGAGTGGGATGATGGCTAGGGTGTTGATTTCTAGTCCTGTCCAGGCTAGGATTCAGTGGCTGCTAGAGATTGTTATGGTTGTTCCTAGGAGTAGGCTTATGGTGAAGATTAGTTTAGCGTAAGGGTTCATTGAGATAGTAGGGGAAGGGGTTAAACCATCATTTTCGGGGTATGGGCCCGATAGCTTTGATTAGCTGACCCTACTAGGAAATAATATAAGGGAAGTATGGAGAGTTTTGATCTCTTTTGTGTAGGTTCGATTCCTACTTTTCTAAGGTCTAGATTACCAGGAAATGAGAGGATTGGTGTACCTCTATGTTCACTTTATCATAGTGACCCTTTAAATGTTCAGGCACATTTCCTTAGGTAAGGAGGAAGGCCTGCGTAGCAGATTGGTATGCTGATGTGTCAGAGGCATAGTGCTAGTGTTAGTGGTAGGAAGTTTTTTCATAATAGGTGTATGAGTTGGTCATAGCGGAATCGGGGGTATGAGGCGCGAATTCATAGGAAGCCTGAGGAAAGTAGAAGGGTTTTTGAGGCGAGGGCGATTGGAAATAGTTCGGTGGGTAGGTTTAGTGAGCTTGGGTTTAGGAATAAGATGGCGGTTAGGGTGTTTATTAATATAATGTTTGCGTATTCGGCTAGGAAGAATAGTGCGAATGGGCCTGCTGCATATTCTACGTTAAATCCGGATACTAGTTCCGACTCTCCTTCAGTAAGGTCGAATGGAGCTCGGTTGGTTTCGGCCAGGGTTGAAATGTATCATATTATTGCTAGGGGCCAGGAGGAGAAGATTAGGTATAGGGGTTCTTGGGTTGTGGCTAGGGTATTTAGGGTGTAGTTTCCGCTAAGTGTGATTACTGATAGTAGGATGATTGCTAGTGTTACTTCATAGGAGATGGTTTGTGCTACTGCTCGTAGTGCACCGATTAGAGCATATTTTGAGTTTGAGGCTCACCCTGATCATAAAATTGAGTACACGGCTAGGCTTGATATGGCTAGAAGGAATAGGAGGCCAAGGTTTAGGTCGGTGAGGGGGAATGGGAGAGGTAGGGGGGCTCAAATAGTGATAGCCAGTAGCAGAGCAAGTATTGGGGTTGTGATGAATAGGAGTGGGGATGATGTAGAGGGGCGTACTGGTTCTTTGATGAACAGTTTTACTCCATCTGCTACGGGTTGGAGAAGGCCGAAAGGTCCTACGATGTTTGGGCCTTTGCGGGCTTGTATGTAGCTCAAGATTTTTCGTTCTACTAGTGTGAGGAAGGCGACAGCAATTAGGATTGGGACGGCGTAAGAGAGAGATATGGTTAGGGGGGTTAGGGGGGGTAGATGGTTCATGGGGAAAAAGTAGCTAGGGAGAGGATTTGAACCTCTGGATAAAGGGCTTAAGCCTTTTGCATTTGCCGAGCTCTGCCACGCTAGCGACCCTTATTTAGGGTGGGGTTGGAAGTGGGTGTCCTTTTGGTAATTTAGTTGAGTTCATTACTTATAGGGAAGGCGTGCTTGTGGTATTGGCCTTACTTTTCCGGTCCTTTCGTACTGGGAAAAGTTGTCCATAGATAGAAACCGACCTGGATTGCTCCGGTCTGAACTCAGATCACGTAGGACTGTTAATCGTTGAACAAACGAACCCTTAATAGCGGCTGCACCATTAGGATGTCCTGATCCAACATCGAGGTCGTAAACCTCCCTGTCGATATGGGCTCTTGGGGGAGATTGCGCTGTTATCCCTGGGGTAGCTTGGTTCATTATTCAGTTGTACTGGGTCTGGTTACTGTTTGTACATTGAGGTGTAGCTCTCAGATAAGAGGGGTGGTCTTGTTTTTGGAGGTTTTGTTTTTCTCCAAGGTCGCCCCAACCAAAAAATGCGAGCCAATGTTTATAGGGGTTTGGTGGGCCTAGTAGGTTTAGGTTAGGTGGAGTGGCTGCTGATTTTTAAGTTCCACAGGGTCTTCTCGTCTTATGTACATATTCCTGCTTTTGCACAGGAAGATCAGTTTCACTGATTATCTGTAAGAGACAGTTGAGGCCTCGTTTAGCCATTCATACAAGTCTCGATTTATGAGACAATTGATTGCGCTACCTTTGCACGGTTAGGATACCGCGGCCGTTAAACTTAATGTCACTGGGCAGGCATCACCTTCAATACTTGTCAGGCTGAAGGCTATGTTTTTGGTAAACAGTCGGGTCTCTTGTTTGCCTAGTTCCTTTTACAGATTTAAATCTTTCTGAAGGGCGCTCCTGAGTTGGGTTAACAGGGTAAGTTAATACGCGGTCTTGTTGGAGTTGAGGTATTTGGGTGCCTGTTAATAATGGGGGATGTAAGCTTGCGCCTGTAGAGGGTAAGAGGTTCCCTAGGTTACTCGTTCTAGCATTAATTCTCCTATTGTGATAGGTTAGCCTGTTATGATTGAGGGAGTCGTGTTGTTTTTAGATTTTTATGTGAAGAGCTTTGACGCACTCTTTGTTGGTGGCTGCTTTAAGGCCCACAGGTTGATGGGGGGAATGTGGGGTGGTTATCCGCTGGGGGAGATTGTGTTCTTTTTTAAAGGAGCTGTACCTCCTTTAAGTTGCTCTTGATCTACTACATGGGGGTGGTTTGTGTGCCGTGGGGGAGGATTAAGAGTGAACTTAAATTCAACTCACAGGCAACCAGCTATCACCCAGCTCGGTAGGCTTTTCACCTCTACTAACAAGTCATCCCACTCTTTTGCAACAGAGACGGGTTCGCTCAGGGGTAGCTGCTTGTTAGTAGCTCGCGTGGGTTTCGGGGGGGCAAGCTTAAGGTCACTTTGCTTGGTTGTTCTTGCTAAACCATGATGCAAGAGGTACAAGGGTTTATCTTTGCTGTTTTTTGCTTAAGTTTTCATTGTTATTTCATCTTTCCCTTGCGGTACTGACTTACTATCGCGCCATGGGGGCTTTTCTATCGCCTATACTAAGCTGTGAGAATGTTTTAGTTTAGTTTAGGAGTGGATTTTTGGGGTTTGTGTTTGGTTTTTATTGTGGTTGGGCTAGGTGTTAGGCTTCAAGACGATCTGTGTGGGTTGCAGATATCTTTCAGGTGTAAGCTGAATGCTTTTATTGTAGCTACGTCTTGGTATGCTAAGTGCACCTTCCGGTACACTTACCTTGTTACGACTTACCTCATCTTTAGCTGATTGGGGCATTAAGTATAGTAAATTAAAGCTTTTTGAGGAGGGTGACGGGCGGTATGTACGTGCCCCAGGGCCGGTTTAAAGGTGGCTTTATAATCCTTCTTTACTGCTAAATCCGCCTTCCAGAGGTGGTTTCATGCCTCTTTCCGTGGTTTTCTATTATAGAAAATGTAGCCCATTTCTTCCACTCCATGGGCTATACCTTGACCTGTCTTGTTAGCGAGGGGCTATTGTGCTCACTGTTGTTCTTTCAGGGAAGGTGAGCTGGCGACGGCGGTATGTAGGCTGCCTTGGCAAGAAGTGGTCGGGTGTATCGTGGGTTATCGATTATAGAACAGGCTCCTCTAGGTGGGTTTGGGGCACCGCCAAGTCCTTAGAGTTTTAAGCGTTTGTGCTCGTAGTTCTCAGGCGAATACTTTAGTAGGGAAAGTATCAAGATTTAGGGCTAGGCATAGTGGGGTATCTAATCCCAGTTTGTACCCTAGCTTTCGTGATGGTCAATTAATCGTTGGGGGCTAAGATCGTCTTTAGGTTGGTTTTAGGTGCACCGTGTGCTTATGACAGCTTGGTTGCATTTTGATCTTAGTTGGTATGATAGCATAGTATCACGCTTTACGCCGGTGTACGGTTAATTTGGGTTTCTTGTATGACCGCGGTGGCTGGCACAAGATTGACCAACCCTTGAGGATTGCTATAACTAAGTCAAGTTTACACTTATTGCTTAATGTTAATTACTGCTGAGTACCCGTGGGGGTGTGGCTGAGCAAGGCGTCTTGGGCTACGGTGGGTGTGCCTGATACCTGCTCCTTGGGTCTTGGTAAGACGGTAAGGGCATTTACACTGGGGCGCGGATACTTGCATGTATATGTTTAGCAAAAATTAACGGTAAGGTTAGGACTAAGTCTTTTGTCCCTAGGTGCAGGAGCAGCCATCTTGGCATCTTCAGTGTCATGCTTTGGGTTAAGCTATAGGGAC